GTCTCTGTAGCTTACAATAAAGCATGGCTCTGAAGATGCCAAGACGGCCCACTCCCTACCCCAGAGACAAAAGACTTAGTCCTAACCTTACTGTTAGTTTCTGCTAGACATATACATGCAAGTATCCGCGGCCCAGTGTAAATGCCCCAGACCTCTTACCAAGACAAAAGGAGCAGGCATCAGGCACGCCCACCTCAGCCCAAAACGCCTTGCTTAGCCACACCCCCACGGGTATTCAGCAGTAGTTGACATTAAGCAATAAGCGCAAGCTTGACTTAGTCATAGCAGCAGCTCAGGGTTGGTAAATCTTGTGCCAGCCACCGCGGTCATACAAGAAACCCAAACTAACAGTCACACGGCGTAAAGAGTGGGACAACAACTATCACAGCAACTAAGATCAAAATGCAACTAAGCTGTCATAAGCCAAAGATGCCCCTAAATCCAACCTCAAGACGATCTTAGCACCCACGATCAACTAATTCCCACGAAAGCTAGGGCACAAACTGGGATTAGATACCCCACTATGCCTAGCCCTAAATCTCGATGCCTACCCCTACCAAAGCATCCGCCTGAGGACTACGAGCACAAACGCTTAAAACTCTAAGGACTTGGCGGTGCCCCATACCCCCCTAGAGGAGCCTGTTCTATAATCGACAACCCACGATACACCCGACCATTCCTTGCCAAAGCAGCCTACATACCGCCGTCGCCAGCTCACCTCAGCTGAGAGCACAACAGTGAGCACAATAGCCCCCCTCCGCTAACAAGACAGGTCAAGGTATAGCCTATGGAATGGGAGAAATGGGCTACATTTTCTAACATAGAAAATCACGGAAGAGGACATGAAACTGTCCCCAAAAGGCGGATTTAGCAGTAAAGCGAGACAATAGTGCTCCCTTTAAACTTGGCCCTAGGGCACGTACATACCGCCCGTCACCCTCCTCACAAGCCACAACCCCCAATACTTAATACACCCTTCAGCTGAAGATGAGGTAAGTCGTAACAAGGTAAGTGTACCGGAAGGTGCACTTAGCACACCAAGACGTAGCTATAACAACAAAGCATTCAGCTTACACCTGAAAGATATCTGCCACCCACCAGATCGTCTTGAAACCCAACTCTAGCTCGACCACTTAACCCTACAAACCAGTTAAAAACTCATTACACTCACCAAACTAAAACATTCCCACCAACTTAGTATAGGCGATAGAAAAGATCCGCCGACGCAATAGAGTCCTGTACCGCAAGGGAAAGCTGAAATAGCAATGAAAATTCCAAGTAACAAACAGCAAAGATACGCCCTTGTACCTCTTGCATCATGATTTAGCAAGAACAATCAAGCAAAACGAACTAAAGCTTGCCCTCCCGAAACCCAAGCGAGCTACTTACAAGCAGCTAACCTTGAGCGAACCCGTCTCTGTGGCAAAAGAGTGGGACGACTTGTCAGTAGTGGTGAAAAGCCAACCGAGCTGGGTGATAGCTGGTTGCCTGCAAAATGAATCTAAGTTCACCCTTAACTCTCCTTCAAGGATGCCCAACTTAACCCCAATGAGACGAATTAAGAGCAAACTAAAGGAGGTACAGCTCCTTTAAAAAAGAATACAACCTTCTATAGCGGATAACCCAACCCCCTTCCCAAGCACTGTAGGCCTTCAAGCAGCCACCAACAAAGAATGCGTCAAAGCTCACCCCCCCCAAATCCAAAAACAATGCGACTCCCTTCAACATAGCAGGCCAATCTATTCACAATAGAAGAATTAATGCTAAAATGAGTAACTAGGGAGCCCTACCCCCAACCCTCTCAGGCGTAAGCTTACATCCAACCATTATTAACAAACCTAAAACTGATACTCCAACTCAAACAAGACCAAGTATCTAAAAACACCTTGTTAACCCAACTCCCGGCACGCCCACCAGAAAGATTAAAACCTGCAAAAGGAACTAGGCAACCCAAAGGCCCGACTGTTTACCAAAAACATAGCCTTCAGCAAACCAAGTATTGAAGGTGATGCCTGCCCAGTGACACCCAGTTCAACGGCCGCGGTATCCTAACCGTGCGAAGGTAGCGCAATCAATTGTCCCATAAATTGAGACTTGTATGAACGGCTAAACGAGGTCTTAACTGTCTCCTGCAGGTAATCAGTGAAATTGATCTTCCTGTGCAAAAGCAGGAATGAGCCCATAAGACGAGAAGACCCTGTGGAACTTAAAAATCAACGGCCACCACGCACTCAAACTCAAACCCACCAGGCCCACTACCAATGCAACGCTGGCCCGCAATTTTTCGGTTGGGGCGACCTTGGAGAAAAACAAATCCTCCAAAAACAAGACCACCCCTCTTAACCAAGAACCACACCTCAACGTGCTAACAGCAACCAGACCCAATATACTTGAACAATGGACCAAGCTACCCCAGGGATAACAGCGCAATCTCCCTCAAGAGCCCCTATCGACAGGGAGGTTTACGACCTCGATGTTGGATCAGGACACCCTAATGGTGCAACCGCTATTAAGGGTTCGTTTGTTCAACGATTAACAGTCCTACGTGATCTGAGTTCAGACCGGAGCAATCCAGGTCGGTTTCTATCTATGATGAACTTCCCCTAGTACGAAAGGATCGGGGAAGTGAGGCCAATACTAAAGGCACGCCTCCCTCTTAAGTAATGACCACAACTGAATTACCAAAAGGCCAACCCACCCCTCTCACTACCTCCTAGAAAAGGACCAGCTAGCGTGGCAGAGCCTGGCAAATGCAAAAGGCTTAAGCCCTTTAACCAGAGGTTCAAATCCTCTCCCTAGCTCCACAAACCCCAACCATGGCCCAACCCTCCATACTAATCTACCTCATCATGTCCCTATCCTACGCTGTCCCAGTCCTAATCGCCGTAGCTTTCCTAACGTTAGTGGAACGAAAAGTCCTAAGCTACATACAAGCCCGAAAAGGCCCCAATATTGTAGGCCCATTCGGGCTACTACAACCTGTAGCAGACGGGGTAAAACTATTCATTAAGGAACCCATCCGACCATCTACCTCCTCACCCCTCCTCTTCACCCTAACTCCCATGCTAGCCCTCCTCCTAGCAACCTCAATTTGAATCCCCCTTCCCCTCCCCTTCTCCCTAACCGACTTAAACTTAGGCCTTCTCTTCCTACTAGCCATATCCAGCCTAGCCGTATATTCAATTTTATGATCCGGCTGGGCCTCAAACTCAAAGTACGCCCTAATCGGAGCACTACGAGCAGTCGCCCAGACAATCTCCTATGAAGTAACACTAGCTATTATCCTCTTATCTGTGATCTTACTAAGCGGGAACTACACCCTAAACACTCTAGCCACCACCCAAGAACCCCTATACCTAATTTTCTCTACTTGACCTCTCACAATAATATGATACATCTCAACACTCGCCGAAACAAATCGAGCCCCCTTCGACCTCACAGAGGGAGAATCAGAACTGGTCTCCGGCTTCAACGTAGAATATGCTGCGGGCCCCTTCGCCCTATTCTTCCTTGCTGAATATGCAAACATCATACTAATGAACGCACTCACTACAATCTTATTCCTCAATCCTAGCTCCTTAACCCCCTCTCCAGAACTGTTCACAATAATCCTCGCCACAAAAACATTACTACTCTCCGCCGGTTTTCTCTGAATCCGGGCTTCATACCCACGTTTCCGCTACGACCAACTCATACACCTCCTCTGAAAGAACTTCCTCCCCTTAACACTAGCACTGTGCCTCTGACACACCAGCATACCAATTTGCTATGCAGGCCTCCCCCCTTGCTCAAGGAAATGTGCCTGAATGCCAAAGGGTCACTATGATAAAGTGAACATAGAGGTGCACCAACCCTCTCATTTCCTAAGAACGTAATTAGGAAAGTAGGAATCGAACCTACGCAGAAGAGATCAAAACCCTTCATACTCCCCCTATATTATTTCCTAGTAGGGTCAGCTAACAAAGCTATCGGGCCCATACCCCGAAAATGATGGTCTAACTCCCTCCTCTACTAATGAGCCCCCTTACAAAACTAATTTCCTCCACAAGCCTACTCCTAGGAACAACCATTACAATCTCGAGCAACCACTGAATAATAGCCTGAACCGGACTAGAAATCAACACCCTCGCTATCATCCCCCTCATCTCCAAACTACACCACCCCCGAGCCATTGAAGCCACAATCAAATATTTCCTAATCCAAGCAGCTGCTTCCGCACTAATCCTCTTCTCAAGCATAATCAATGCGCAATTTACAGGACAATGAGACCTCACCCAGCTAACCCACCCCATATCTTGCCTCCTACTAACAACAGCAATCGCAATAAAGCTAGGACTAGTGCCATTCCACTTCTGATTCCCAGAAGTCCTCCAAGGATCCTCCATAACTACCGCCCTACTGCTCTCCACAATAATAAAATTTCCTCCCATCACCATCCTCTTCCTAACAGCCCCATCACTAAACCCCGCCCTGCTAACTGCCATAGCCATTGCATCTGCTGCGCTGGGAGGATGAATAGGACTCAACCAAACACAAATCCGAAAAATCCTAGCCTTCTCATCCATCTCACACCTGGGCTGAATAACCATCATTCTCATCTACAACCCTAAACTAACCCTACTAACCTTTTACCTCTACTCATTAACAACTACTGCCATCTTCTTAGCTCTAAACACGATCAAAACATCAAAACTATCAACAACAATAACATCTTGAACAAAGATACCAACACTAAATGCATCCCTCATATTAGCCTTGCTCTCCCTAGCCGGCCTGCCCCCACTGACAGGCTTCTTACCAAAGTGACTCATCATCCAAGAACTAACAAAACAAGAAATAACCACAGCAGCCACAACCATCACAATACTTTCCCTACTAGGCCTATTCTTCTACCTCCGGCTTGCATACTGCTCAACAATTACACTCCCACCAAACACCACAAACCACATGAAACAATGGCACACTGGCAAACCAGCAAACACTACAGTTGCCACCCTAACATCCCTGTCAATCTCACTCCTACCCCTATCCCCAATAATCTTGACTGCCACCTAAAAACAGAAACTTAGGATAATCCTAAACCGAAGGCCTTCAAAGCCTTAAACAAGAGCTAAAACCTCTTAGTTTCTGATAAAGCCCGTGGGCTACTAACCCACATCGCCTGAATGCAACCCAGACACTTTAATTAAGCTAGAGCTTTCTTCACAAGCCTAGACAGATGGGCCTCGATCCCATAAACTCCTAGTTAACAGCTAGGTGCTCAAACCAGCGAGCTTCCATCTAATAACAGGCTCCGGCACACTTCTAATGTACATCAATGAGTTTGCAACTCAACATGAATTTCACCACAGAGCCGATAAGAAGAGGAATCAAACCTCTGTGAAAAGGACTACAGCCTAACGCTTCAACACTCAGCCATCTTACCTTACCTATGACCTTCATCAATCGATGACTATTCTCAACAAACCATAAAGACATTGGTACTCTATACCTAATCTTCGGGGCATGAGCTGGCATAGTTGGCACTGCCCTCAGCTTACTCATCCGCGCAGAGCTCGGACAACCCGGAACCCTCCTGGGAGACGACCAAATCTACAACGTCATCGTCACCGCCCACGCCTTTGTAATAATTTTCTTTATAGTAATACCAATCATAATCGGCGGCTTTGGAAACTGACTAGTCCCACTCATAATTGGCGCCCCCGACATAGCATTTCCCCGTATAAACAATATAAGCTTCTGACTCCTCCCCCCATCATTCCTCCTTCTACTAGCTTCCTCTACAGTAGAAGCAGGAGCTGGCACTGGATGAACCGTATATCCTCCCCTAGCTGGCAACCTAGCCCATGCAGGCGCCTCAGTAGACCTGGCCATCTTCTCCCTACATCTAGCAGGTGTATCCTCCATCCTCGGAGCAATCAACTTCATTACAACTGCCATCAACATAAAACCACCAACCCTCTCACAATACCAAACCCCTCTCTTCGTATGGTCCGTCCTCATTACCGCTGTCCTATTACTACTTTCACTCCCCGTCCTCGCTGCCGGCATTACCATGCTACTAACCGACCGAAACCTAAATACCACATTCTTCGACCCCGCCGGAGGAGGAGATCCCGTCCTATATCAACACCTATTCTGATTTTTTGGCCACCCAGAAGTCTACATCCTCATTTTACCAGGCTTTGGAATCATCTCACATGTAGTAGCCTACTATGCAGGTAAAAAAGAACCGTTCGGCTACATAGGAATAGTGTGGGCTATACTATCAATCGGATTCTTAGGGTTCATCGTATGAGCCCATCACATATTCACGGTGGGAATAGACGTAGACACCCGAGCATATTTTACCTCAGCTACTATAATCATTGCCATCCCAACCGGCATCAAAGTCTTCAGCTGACTAGCCACACTACACGGTGGCACTATCAAATGAGATCCCCCTATACTATGAGCCCTAGGCTTTATCTTCTTATTCACAATTGGAGGCCTAACCGGAATTGTTCTCGCAAACTCCTCACTAGATATTGCCCTACACGACACCTACTACGTAGTTGCCCACTTCCATTACGTCCTATCAATAGGAGCTGTATTCGCCATCCTAGCAGGATTCACTCACTGATTCCCCCTCTTCACAGGATACACACTCCACCAAACATGAGCTAAAGCCCACTTCGGAGTCATGTTCACAGGCGTAAACCTAACCTTCTTTCCGCAACACTTCCTAGGCCTAGCTGGAATGCCACGGCGATACTCAGACTACCCAGACGCCTACACCCTATGAAACACCATATCTTCCATTGGCTCACTAATCTCAATAACGGCTGTAATTATACTGATGTTCATCATCTGAGAAGCATTCACAGCCAAGCGAAAAGTCCTCCAACCACAAGCAACCTCCACGAACATCGAATGAATCCACGGCTGCCCGCCTCCCTACCACACCTTCGAAGAACCAGCCTTCGTCCAAATCCAAGAAAGGAAGGAATCGAACCCTCACATGCTGGTTTCAAGCCAACCGCATCAAACCACTTATGCTTCTTTCTCATGGGACGTTAGTAAACCCATTACATAGCCTTGTCAAGACTAAATCACAGGTGAAACCCCTGTACATCCCCCTCATGGCCAACCAATCACAACTCGGATTCCAAGATGCCACCTCTCCAATCATAGAAGAACTTGTTGAATTCCATGACCATGCCCTAATGGTCGCATTAGCAATTTGCAGCCTAGTTCTCTATCTCTTAGCACTAATGCTTGCAGAAAAACTCTCCTCAACCACTGTCGACGCACAAGAAGTAGAACTCATTTGAACAATCTTACCAGCAATCGTCCTCATCCTGCTTGCCCTCCCATCTCTCCAAATTCTCTACATAATAGACGAAATTGATGAACCCGACATAACCCTAAAAGCCATTGGCCACCAATGGTACTGAACCTACGAGTACACAGATTTCAAAGACCTGTCATTTGACTCATACATAATCCCAACAACAGAACTCCCACTAGGACACTTCCGCCTACTAGAAGTCGACCACCGCGTTGTAGTCCCCATAGAATCCCCAATTCGTATCATCGTCACCGCAGGTGACGTACTCCACTCCTGAACAGTTCCCTCCTTAGGCGTAAAGACTGACGCAATCCCAGGTCGACTCAACCAAACATCCTTCATCACCTCCCGACCAGGAATCTTCTACGGCCAGTGCTCAGAAATCTGCGGAGCTAATCACAGCTACATACCCATCGTAGTCGAGTCAACTCCTCTCGCCCACTTCGAACACTGATCCTCACTATTATCATCTCAATCATTAAGAAGCTATGCATCAGCACTAGCCTTTTAAGCTAGAAAAAGAGGGCGCCCACCCCTCCTTAATGACATGCCTCAACTCAATCCAAATCCCTGATTCCTCACCCTACTATTGACTTGACTAACATTCTCACTAGCCATTCAACCAAAACTTCTAACATTCACACCAACCAACCACCCTTCCTACAAAACCCAACTAACCACCAAAACTACCCCCTGAACCTGACCATGAACCTAAGCTTCTTCGATCAATTCGCAAGCCCATGCTTCCTAGGAATCCCACTAATCCTACTTGCAACACTATTCCCCGCCCTATTACTCCCAACCCCAGGCACACGATGAATCAACACTCGTCTCACCGTCCTCCTAACATGACTCCTCCACTTAATCACAAAACAACTAATAATGCCCCTAAACAAAAAAGGCCACAAATGGGCACTAATCCTCACATCTCTAATAACACTCCTCTTAATAATCAACTTGCTAGGCCTACTACCATACACATTCACCCCTACCACACAACTATCAATAAACATGGCCTTAGCCTTCCCACTTTGACTTGCCACCCTACTCACAGGCCTACGGAACCAACCTTCAATCTCCTTAGGCCACCTTCTACCAGAAGGCACTCCAACCCCCCTAATCCCGGCCCTGATCATAATCGAAACCACAAGCCTACTAATTCGCCCCCTAGCCCTAGGAGTCCGCCTAACTGCAAACCTCACAGCAGGACACCTCCTCATTCAACTCATTTCCACAGCTACCACCGTCCTCCTTCCCATCATACCAACAATTTCCCTCCTAACTGTATTAATCCTACTTCTGCTAACCCTACTAGAAATCGCAGTAGCCATAATCCAAGCCTACGTCTTCGTCCTCCTACTAAGCCTCTACTTACAAGAAAACATCTAATGGCCCACCAAGCACACTCCTACCACATAGTAGACCCCAGCCCCTGACCAATCTCCGGAGCCGCCGCTGCTCTGCTCACTACCTCAGGGTTGATCATATGATTCCACTTTAACTCCTCCCAACTTTTAGCCCTGGGCTTACTCACCATGATCCTCGTCATACTACAATGATGACGAGACATCATCCGAGAAAGCACCTTCCAAGGCCATCATACCCCTACAGTACAAAAAGGCCTTCGATATGGAATAATCTTGTTCATCACATCAGAAGCATTCTTTTTTCTAGGTTTCTTCTGAGCCTTCTTCCACTCAAGCTTAGCCCCCACCCCCGAACTAGGGGGACAATGACCCCCAACAGGAATTAAACCCATAAATCCTTTAGAAGTACCTCTACTAAACACAGCCATCCTCCTCGCATCCGGCGTCACTGTCACATGAACACACCACAGCATCACAGAAGGCAATCGAAAACAAGCAATCCATGCCCTCACCCTAACCATTCTTCTAGGAATCTACTTCACCTCACTCCAGGCCATAGAATACTACGAAGCCCCATTCTCTATCGCTGACGGCGTATATGGTTCAACCTTTTTCGTCGCTACTGGATTCCATGGACTCCACGTAATCATCGGATCCTCCTTCCTCCTCGTATGCCTCCTACGACTAGCCAAATTCCACTTCACCTCAAACCACCACTTCGGCTTCGAAGCCGCAGCCTGATATTGACACTTTGTAGACATCATCTGGCTATTCCTTTACATGACCATCTACTGATGAGGATCTTGCTCTTCTAGTATATCAATTACAATTGACTTCCAATCTCTAAAATCTGGTACTAACCCCAGAGAAGAGCAATTAACATAATTACCTTCATACTCACCCTATCCCTTGCCCTAAGTACAATCCTAGTTACCCTAAACCTATGAGTCGCCCAAACAAACCCAGACTCAGAAAAACTATCCCCATATGAATGCGGGTTCGACCCCCTCGGATCTGCCCGACTTCCGTTCTCAATCCGATTCTTCCTCAGTAGCAATCTTGTTCCTCCTATTTGACCTAGAAATCGCACTCCTCCTCCCTCTCCCATGAGCCGCCCAACTACAATTCCCTACTTCTACCCTAATCTGAACCTCCACCATCATCCTCCTACTCACACTAGGACTAATTTATGAATGAATACAAGGAGGCTTAGAGTGAGCAGAATAGACAGAAAGTTAGTCTAACTAAGACAGTTGATTTCGACTCAACAAACCATAGTCCTACCCTATGACTTTCTTCATGTCCCCCTTACACCTAAGCTTCTATTCAGCTTTCACCCTAAGCAGCCTAGGACTAGCCTTCCACCGCACCCACTTAGTCTCTGCCCTACTCTGTCTAGAAAGCATAATACTGTCCATGTACATCGCACTGGCAACTCTTCCCATCGAAAACCAAACAACATCTTTCACCCTAATACCTATGCTCATACTAACATTTTCGGCCTGCGAAGCTGGCACAGGCCTAGCCATACTAGTTGCCTCTACACGAACCCATGGCTCCGACTACCTACATAACCTAAATCTTCTACAATGCTAAAAATCCTACTCCCCACCATCATACTGCTCCCAACAACCCTCCTGTCTCCCATAAAATTCTTATGGACTAACACCACGACATACAGTCTCCTAATCGCCCTCTCCAGCCTACACTGACTCTCCCCAACATACTACCCTCACAAAAACCTAACCCAATGAACAAGCATTGACCAAATCTCATCCCCACTCCTGGTCCTTACTTGCTGACTACTCCCCCTCATACTTCTAGCCAGCCAAAACCACCTTCAACATGAACCCCCAACACGGAAGCGAGTCTTCATCCTCACCCTCATCACAGTCCAGCCCCTCCTTATCCTAGCTTTTTCAGCCACAGAACTAATACTCTTCTACATCTCATTCGAAGCAACCCTAATCCCAACCCTAATCTTAATTACACGCTGAGGAAACCAGCCAGAGCGCTTAAGCGCAGGCATCTACCTGCTATTCTATACCCTCATTAGCTCCCTTCCCCTCTTAATTACGCTACTCCACCTACATACACAAATTGGCACTCTCCACCTTATAATAATAAAACTGAGCCACCCTACCCTGACCAACACATGGTCCGGCCTCCTATCAGCCATAGCCCTCCTAACAGCATTCATGGTAAAAGCACCCCTATACGGCCTCCACCTATGACTACCAAAAGCTCACGTAGAAGCTCCAATTGCAGGCTCCATACTACTCGCAGCCCTCCTCTTGAAACTAGGAGGATACGGCATTATACGAATAACTCTCCTTCTAGGACCCTTATCAACCCACCTGCACTACCCATTCCTTACTCTAGCACTATGAGGAGCACTAATAACTAGCTCAATCTGCCTACGGCAAATCGACCTTAAATCCCTCATCGCCTACTCATCCGTAAGCCACATAGGCCTGGTCATCGCAGCAAGCATAATTCAAACCCCCTGATCTTTCTCAGGGGCAATAATCCTCATAATCTCCCATGGCCTAACTTCCTCCATGCTATTCTGCTTAGCCAACACTAACTACGAACGCACCCACAGCCGAATTCTTCTCCTAACACGAGGCCTGCAACCCTTGCTCCCCCTAATAGCAACCTGATGACTACTAGCCAACCTCACAAACATGGCACTGCCCCCAACCACAAACCTAATAGCAGAACTCACCATCATAGTCGCTCTCTTCAATTGATCATCTCCAACAATCATCCTAACCGGAACCGCAACCCTCTTAACCGCCTCATACACCCTATTCATATTACTAATAACCCAACGAGGAACAACACCCACCCACATCACAACCATACAAAACTCAAGCACACGAGAACACCTCCTAATAACCCTACACATCATTCCAATACTCCTCCTAATCCTAAAACCAAGCCTAATTTCATAATCTTTTTTCCCCTTTTCCCCTTCTTTCCCTTCCCCGCAAGTATAGTTTCAATCCAAACATTAGACTGTGATTCTAAAAATAGAAGTTAAACTCTTCTTACCTGCCAAGGAGGTGGTTTAACCAACAAGAACTGCTAATTCTTGCATCTGAGCCTAAAACCTCAGCCCCCTTAACTTTTAAAGGATAACAGCAATCCACTGGTCTTAGGAACCACCCATCTTGGTGCAACTCCAAGTAAAAGTAATGGAGACTGCATTACTTCTCAACACCTGCATACTCCTCACACTAACAATCGTCCTCATTCCCATACTACTCCCCTTCCTACCAACAAACCCCCAAAACTCCCCAACCATCACCACCCGCGCAGTTAAAACAGCATTCCTAGTCAGCCTAGTACCAATGATGCTCTTCATGTACTCAGGCACCGAAAGCATTACCTCCTACTGAGAGTTAAAATTCACCATAAACTTCAAAATCCCGTTTAGCTTTAAAATAGACCAGTACTCCACAATATTTTTTCCCATCGCATTATTCGTAACATGATCTATCCTCCAATTTGCAACATGATACATATCCTCAGATCCACATATCACAAAATTCTTCTCCTATCTCTCAACATTCCTAATCGCAATACTAACACTAACCATTGCCAACAACCTATTCCTACTATTCATTGGTTGAGAAGGAGTGGGAATCATGTCTTTCCTTCTAATCGGCTGATGACAAGGCCGAGCAGAAGCCAACACAGCCGCACTCCAAGCCGTACTTTATAACCGAATCGGAGATATCGGCCTCATCCTAAGTATGGCATGACTCGCCTCTACCCTAAACACCTGAGAAATACAACACTCCTTCTCCAACTCACAGACCCCAACACTCCCACTCCTGGGCCTTATCCTAGCAGCCGCTGGAAAGTCAGCTCAATTCGGTCTACACCCCTGACTACCAGCTGCCATAGAAGGTCCCACCCCAGTCTCCGCCCTACTTCACTCAAGTACCATAGTTGTCGCCGGAATTTTTCTTCTCATCCGCACTCACCCTATGTTTACCCATAACCAAACTGCACTAACATCCTGCCTATGCCTAGGAGCACTATCCACACTATTTGCTGCTGCCTGTGCCTTAACACAAAATGATATTAAAAAAATCATTGCCTTTTCCACATCAAGCCAACTAGGACTAATAATAGTCACTATCGGTCTAAACCTCCCCCAATTAGCCTTCCTCCACATCTCAACACACGCCTTCTTCAAAGCCATACTATTCCTCTGCTCCGGATCAATCATCCACAACCTCAACGGAGAACAAGACATTCGAAAAATAGGAGGCCTCCAAAAAATACTCCCAACAACCACCACCTGTCTGACCATTGGCAATCTAGCACTAATAGGAACCCCCTTCCTAGCCGGATTCTACTCGAAAGATTCCATCATCGAAAGCCTAAACACCTCCTACCTAAATACCTGAGCACTCATCCTAACACTCACAGCCACATCCTTCACAGCAACCTACAGCCTACGAATAACAACCCTCGTCCAAACAGGACATACACGAATCTCCCCAACAACCTCAATCAATGAAAACAACCCAACAATCACCAATCCCCTTCTCCGCCTAGCCCTAGGCACCATCATAGCTGGCCTACTCATCACATCCTATATTACCCCTACAAAAACGCCCCCCATAACCATACCAACCCTCACAAAAACCGCAGCCATCCTCGTCACAGTCATAGGCGCCATCCTCGCCCTTGAACTATCAAACATAACTCACACCCTAGCCCGCCCCAAGCAAAACACCCTTTCAAACTTCTCCTCAGCCCTAGGCTACTTCAACCCACTAGCACATCGCCTCAGCTCCACAAGCCTCCTAAACAACGGACAAAAACTCGCCCTCTTCTTAATCGACCTGTCCTGGTACAAAAAAATAGGCCCCGAAGGACTCGCTAAACTCCAACAAATAGCAACAAAAACCTCAACAACCCTACACACCGGACTAATCAAAGCATACCTAGGATCCTTCGCCCTATCCACCCTTATCATCCTCCTAACCCACAGAAAACAAACCAATGGCCCCCAACCTCCGAAAATCGCACCCCCTCCTAAAAATAGTCAACAACTCCCTAATTGACCTTCCCACTCCCCCAAACATCTCAGCCTGGTGGAACTTTGGATCCCTACTGGGCATTTGTCTAATCACACAAATCCTAACAGGCCTACTACTAGCTATACACTACACCGCAGACACAACCCTAGCCTTCTCATCCGTAGCCCACACATGCCGAAACGTCCAATACGGCTGACTAATCCGCAACTTACATGCCAACGGAGCCTCTCTATTCTTCATCTGTGTATATCTCCACATCGGCCGAGGCCTCTACTATGGCTCCTACCTGTATAAAGAAACCTGAAACACAGGCATTATCCTCCTACTCACCCTAATAGCAACAGCCTTCGTAGGTTATGTATTACCCTGAGGACAAATATCATTCTGAGGAGCTACCGTCATCACCAATCTATTTTCGGCCATCCCTTACATTGGCCAAACCCTAGTAGAGTGAGCCTGAGGCGGCTTCTCAGTAGACAACCCTACACTAACCCGATTCTTTGCTCTACACTTCCTCCTACCCTTCCTAATCGCCGGCCTCACTCTAATCCATCTCACCTTCCTTCATGAATCCGGCTCTAATAACCCCCTAGGTATTGTATCAAACTGTGACAAAATCCCATTTCACCCATACTTTTCCCTAAAAGACCTCCTAGGAGCCGCTCTCATACTCTCCCCCCTAGCAATCCTAGCCTTATTCACCCCAAACTCCCTAGGAGACCCAGAAAACTTCACCCCAGCAAACCCACTAGTCACACCCCCTCACATCAAACCCGAATGATACTTCCTATTCGCATACGCCATCCTACGTTCAATCCCCAACAAACTCGGCGGAGTACTAGCACTAGCAGCCTCCGTATTAATTCTATTCCTAAGCCCCTTCCTACACAAATCCAAACAACGCACAATAACCTTCCGACCCCTCTCCCAACTCCTATTCTGATTCCTGGTAGCCAACCTACTCATCCTAACCTGAGTAGGCAGCCAACCAGTAGAACACCCATTCATCATCATCGGACAACTAGCCTCCTTCACCTACTTTACCACTCTCCTAGTCCTCCTCCCCCTTACAGGAGCTCTAGAAAACAAAATCCTCAACTACTAAAACTCTAATAGTTTACAAAAAACATTGGTCTTGTAAACCAAAGAATGAAGACCACACATCTTCTTAGAGTTTCCCTGCCAGCCCCGAGGCTGGCATTTTTGCGCAAACTTATATTGCAACTCCCCTAGAACCCTAAATTCACCGTGGGACCCCCCCTTCCCCCCCACTTCTGCTATGTACTACATTGCATTAATCCATTTACCCCATTTAATTAAGACTCAATGTAGGAAATACATCTAATGCATGTACTACGCCCATACATGTGTAATCGGGCATACACACTATTGCGATCCATCTATACTTTCAGGGAATATCTAAGAAATGCTATACGGACCACCAACTATCTCACCTCGAGCTAAATCCATTAAAACGCTTACTTATACACCAAAAAGTTCCAAAGATACGGGAGTGCCCTAGTTCATGATATGAATGGTATCAGGCCACACTACCTAAACCACATGCTCGTAGGACCGGTTTCAGGTATCAGGTTATCTATTAATCGGTCTTCTCACGTGAAATCAACATCTGCCGTTGCATATAAGGCCCAACGTTACTAGCTTCAGGACCATTCTTTCCCCCTACACCCCTAGCACTACTTGCTCTTTTGCGCCTCTGGTTCCTCTGTCAGGGCCATAACTTGGCCATTCCCTTGATCTTGCTCTTCGACGAGCCATCTGGTTGGCTATTTATCAACTGTTTAGTCCGTGATCGCGACATTTCATCTTTTTGGCGCCTCTGGTTCTCTTTTTTTTTGGGGCGTCTTCAGGCTGCCCCTCCAGTGCAACGGGTTAATACAATCTAAGACCTGAGCATACACTCCATAGCGGTCTGAGTTTGGTCCTCAGGAGTTACTGAATGAGACGGTTTGCGTATCCGGGGAATCACCTTGACACTGATGCACTTTGTTTTCCATTCAGTTATGCTGCTCCCATCCCAATTGCCTGAATGTGGCTGTTAGATGAATGCCTANTGGACATGGATTATCAATCTTACGCTTCCTCTAATTTTCTAAACAACACTAGGGACATCTCAACTATTCGTGTCCCCTCGCCAATCGCACGCTTTTCGTCGAAAATTTCACCAAAATCACGCATACCAACGGCACCGAAACTCCATTAATAACGAAATTAACCGTCCATCATCACTTTTCCATCGCGATGGCAAATCAAAACCAATAAAATCTTCCTACTTGCCATCACACAATTTCATCCATCACTTTTCCATCGCGATGGCAAATCAAAACCAATAAAATCTTCCTACTTGCCATCACACAATTTCATCCATCACTTTTCCATCATTTCCATCACGATGGCAAATCAGGACCAATAAAATCTCCCTACTTGCCATCACACAATTTCATCCATCATNTCCATCATTTCCATCATTTCCATCGCGATGGCAAATCAGGGCCAATAAAATCTTCCTACTTGCCATCACACAATTTCATCCATCATTTCCATCATTTCCATCGCGATGGCAAATCAGGGCCAATAAAATCTTCCTACTTGCCATCACACAATTTCATCCATCATTTCCATCATTTCCATCGCGATGGCAAATCAGGGCCAATAAAGTCTCCCTACTTGCCATCACACAATTTCATCCATCNTTNCCCNTCGACGAACCCCCCCCCCCCACCTCAGAAAAAGAGGACTTAAACCTCCATCGCCAACTCCCAAAGCTGGCATTTTATACTTAAACTATCTTCTGTCCCCTCCCCCTAAACTGCCCGGATTGCCCCCCGAGATAACCCTCGCACAAGCTCCAACACCACAAACAAAGCCAACAACAATCCCCACCCGGCAACTAAAAGCATCCCAACCCCTTGGCAATAAAACATAGCCACGCCACTAAAATCCAGCCGAACAAAAAACATACCGCCAGCATCCACCGTACCCACCATACCTCCCCAACACTCCCCACCCCCAACCACAACCCCAACAACCAATACCAAAACCAGCCCCGCACCATATACTACTACATGCCAATCCATTCAGGCCTCCGGAAAAGGATCCGCCGCCAAAGAAACAGAATAAACAAAAACCACTAACATCCCCCCTAAATAAACCATAAACAACACCAACGAGATAAAAGAAACCCCTAAACTCACCAACCACCCACACCCAACAACTGACCCCAGCACTAACCCAACAACCCCATAATAAGGAGACGGATTAGATGCAACTGCTAACGCCCCTAAAACAAAACACACCCCTAAAAAAACTACAAAATAAGTCATAGTTATTCTCGCTTGGCCTCTATCCAAGATCTACAGCTTGAAAAACTGCCGCTGTGCAAACTTTCAACTACGAGAACCAGCCTCCAACCCAACATCCCTATTTTATCACAAAACCTACAACCAACACACCCACCAACAACACCGAAGTCCTATTGACAAAACACACCAGTCCCCAAAACACCTTACCTCCCACAAACCAACCAACTAACCAAGCGCAACAACAAA